TAGATAATGAAAGAGTAAATATTCGCCCGCGAAAATTTGGATTCTTTTTTTTTGGATTTCTAAATAGGGTCCAATTCAATATGATAATAAAAGGAAAAAAAATAAAGATTCGTTAGAACCTTATAACATAACAACATTATCTATTTCTATTTATATATAGATAGCAAGAATTGTCTATAATAGAAAAAGAATACTTGTTTAGTTATATATCAAAACAAAATATACAAATTTCCAATAGACCGATAGATTAGATGAAATCTCAAAAAATCCCACGACGATTCGGTATATTATTTGATTCATTAAATCCATGTATATTTTAATCGTTTCATTCGCGAGGAGCCGTATGAGGTGAAAATCTCATGTACGGTTCTGTAGTAGAGATGGAATTGAGAAAGAACCATCAACTATAACCCCAAAAGAACCAGATTCCGTAAACAACATAGAGGAAGAATGAAAGGAATATCCTCTCGAGGTAATCATATTTGCTTCGGTAGATATGCTCTTCAGGCACTCGAGCCCACTTGGATCACATCTAGACAAATAGAAGCAGGGCGGCGGGCAATGTCACGAAATGCCCGCCGCGGTGGAAAAATATGGGTACGCATATTTCCAGACAAACCGGTTACACTAAGACCTACAGAAACACGTATGGGGTCGGGAAAAGGATCTCCCGAATATTGGGTAGCTGTCGTTAAACCAGGTAGAATACTTTATGAAATGGGCGGAGTCACAGAAAATATAGCCAGAAAAGCTATTGCAATAGCAGCATCCAAAATGCCTATACGAACTCAATTCATTATTTCGGCATAATAATTAGAACCAAAGGAAAGAGGTCTTTGGGATGAAAAAAAAACAATTGCAATTGTGGGTTTCTTTTTTTTGGGGGGGATACACAATATTTCTTTTTTTTTTTTACTTCGCCCTTTGCAGTGAAAGAACAGAGAAAAAAAATGATATGATTCAACCTCAAACCCATTTGAATGTAGCCGATAACAGCGGGGCCCGCAAATTGATGTGTATTCGAATCATCGGAACTAGTAATCGACGATATGCTTATATTGGTGACGTTATTGTTGCTGTAATCAAGGAAGCAGTACCAAATACACCTTTAGAAAGATCAGAAGTGATCAGAGCTGTAATTGTACGTACTTGTAAAGAACTCAAACGTAACAACGGTATGATAATACAATATGATGATAATGCTGCGGTTGTCATTGATCAAGAAGGAAATCCAAAAGGAACTCGAATTTTTGGTGCGATCGCCCGGGAATTGAGACATTTAAATTTCACTAAAATAGTTTCATTAGCACCCGAGGTATTATAAGACGAGACCGTGGTATATTTATAGTATTTGAATGAAATAGATTAATTAATAGATTGATTATGTCTCACGCATATACCTTTTGTAATTATTAGAAATATCAAAAATATAAAAATTAGAAAATCAAAATATTTAATAATTCAATAATTCCTAAATAAAAAAGCAAATCAATATTCAATATATAACAATATATAAAATCTAACAAAAAGAAAATATTAAATAGAATAATAAATAATATAAAAATATTTAATAGAATAATAAATAATATATATAATCTATATTAATTAATAAAAGATATAAAAATTAATTAATAAAAGATATAAAATAATAAACGAGCATGTTGATTATATCAAAAGTTAAGGGCAAGAATCATTTAAGTTTATCATGGGTAAGGACACCATTGCTGACATAATAACCTCTATACGAAATGCTGACATGAATAGAAAAGGGACGGTTCGAATACCATCTACTAACATCACCGAAAACATTGTTACAATACTTTTCCGAGAAGGTTTTATTGAAAACGTGAGAAAACATAGGGAAAGCAACAAATATTTTTTAGTTTTAACTCTACGGCATAGAAGAAATAGGAAAGGATCATATAAAACTATTTTGAATTTAAAACGAATCAGTAGACCTGGTCTACGAATCTATTCTAATTATCAACGAATTCCTAGAATTTTAGGAGGGGTGGGGATTGTAATTCTTTCTACTTCTCGAGGTATAATGACAGATCGAGAGGCTCGATTAGAAAGAATCGGCGGAGAAATTTTATGTTATATATGGTAATCTTTCTTATATCCGAATTATAAGAGAAACTTACATACATTTTTGTGAAAAAAGAGAGAGAAAAAGCGGGTTTATAATCTCACTCCTCATACATTAGTTAATACGGAAAGGGGTTTTAACTGGAATTAGGAATAAAAGAAACAAATGGACTCATGAGGGTTTAATTACTGAATCACTTCCCAATGGTATGTTCCAGGTTCCTTTCTATAATGAGAATATGATTCTAGGTTATGTTTCCGGAAGGATTCGACATAGTTTTATACGTATACTACCGGGAGATAAAATCAAAATGGAAGTAAGTCATTTTGATTCAAGCGGAGAACGTATAATTTATAGACCCCGGAACAAAAATTCGAATGATTATACTGTTTTTCAACTTCAACATTCTCT